TGGAGTAATGGATTCTATGACTCAAATTCTTTCAATTAAAGAGATATTTCAAGGATTCCCACTTTTTATCTCGAAAGTAGAGGGATACAGATAATTGGAATTTTATTCCAACCAAAGTCTTCTTAAATTTTCTATTTCAATTTTAAATTTTAATAAACGGGCTCTTCCTAGAATTATAGATGGATACTAAAGAAGGCTCGACCCACCCTTTTTTGTTTCCCTCTTTACTTTTACTGCTCAAAGGGGGAATTTTTTAAGTGTATGCGTTATTTCTATGAGAAAAAATGAAACTTAGACATAGTAGTTGTTTAACGAAATACTATGCATAAGAAGATCTTGCCTTGGGCGAGTCACCTATTGCGCACTTACCGATTTTTTATTTCGAAATTGAATTTCTACTTTCTCGATCGGGGGTTCAAGCATTAAAAATTTGTGAGGTTTATTATTTCTTATATTAAATATTTATTCACTTTCAAATCCGAAGAAGTGCCCATCCTGTCAAAGAATCAACAAAGGAAAAAGCATTACGACTCTTTAATAGATGCCCATAATGCTTTTTCCTTTGTTGATTCTTTCGATGGATCACAAGACTCAGATTGCAAATAAAAAGAAATCTAGAAATTCAAACTATAAAGTAAGACAAGACAATTATTTAATATTGATCGAAAAAAAGAGGTATCAAAAAAGTGAATGGGTTCTATGTAAATTCCATATCCTTTATTATCTTGATACATATATAAAGATAATATTGTAGATTGATCGACACTAAGTCCCTTTCTTTATTCTAAAGTACAACTTTATACACTACAATAACACTAATAGATAGTATGGTAAGAAAGAAATCGATATTTCTTTCTTACTATACTTATACTATAGTATCGGATCTGATAGAATACTGTCGATTCTAGTCCGCTCATTTCATTTAAGACGCAAAATTGGAATCATTTTTTTTTCTTCAATCATTGATAAGAACTCAGAAGTAAACATTAATTAAAATTAATTAATCCTTTTGATTTTTATTTTGACTTTCTGTTTTTACATAAATGATAAGCAGAAAAGCAGTAGGAACTAGAATGAACAGTGCAGTAGCAATAAATGCAAGAATATTTACTTCCATAATCTCATCTTTTTTTTACTTCACAATAACTCGGGATTTAATCCCATAGAGATGATAAATCTTTCGACTGTAAATTCTTAAATTCAATGAATGAATTATCTCTCAATGATTTTGAATCGGATCAATATCATGAATAACAATATCTGAGCTATCAAATAAATTCGTCGTCGCGAATTGAATAGTATAACATAGGAAGATCTTTTATCCATACTGAATCCAAAATAGGATTCCCGGTCCAATAAAAAATTACTTTTGAATGAAATCTATTTTTTATACTTCACATTAGCAATTGAGGTTACACAAACAAAACCGGAGCCATAAAGGGAGACTTTTTAAGTTGGAAAAGTATTCTATCGGGGGAATTCTGTTAAATTCATTTTGTATTGTACAAGAAAAGAATTCCATTTTTGTATGTGCGCTTAAGAAACATATAGTCCTCTATTCCATCGCAAAAACAGATTCAGTATCTCTTGGAATACTGACTTTAGTGCTACCATCAATTGTACAAATCTACATAGGTCTTTCTAATACCAATCAGTACTACTTGAAGTAATGAAAATCCTCCTATTTGTTTGATGAGAAAGGCAAAACGAAAGGGAAAGAAAAAAGAACCCCCCTGGGAATGAAATTTTACTTCCTGCTCCCCTGTTGACAGAAAAAGGAAAGATGATTGATCTACTTATTGAATCTGTCGGGACTGACGGGGCTCGAACCCGTAGCTTCCGCCTTGACAGGGCGGTGCTCTGGCCAATTGAACTACAATCCCAGGGAAATAAGGGATCGAGCAGAAAATTTGATTCTGTTTTTATTCGTCCGTATCGGGTATTTCTGAAGGACGGGGGGGTTATATCATCTCATGGTATATTGGTGAATTGTTGGGCCGAGCTGGATTTGAACCAGCGTAGACATATTGCCAACGAATTTACAGTCCGTCCCCATTAACCGCTCGGGCATCGACCCAGACCCAAGAAGAACCTCTTTGTTTTGGTGCTTCGGGGTATATTGGTAATCCATAATATGATCAACTTACCTTTGTAGTACCCCCTACCCCCAGGGGAAGTCGAATCCCCGTTGCCTCCTTGAAAGAGAGATGTCCTAAACCGCTAGACGATAGGGGCGGCATATTTGCCTAACGTCTATCCGATGCCCATTGTATGAACCGCTTCTTCCAGTTGTCAATCAACTCTACCGATATGATTTGAATAAGATAAGAATCAATGGTTAATAGAATAAGAAAAAAAGAGTAGTTAATAGAATAAATCAATTAAGAAAAGGACTCTTAATTCATATTAATAAAATTAATAAAAAAATATAGAGTATAGAAATAATACGGAAGGGAAGATAGGATTCTTTTAGGGAGGGGTTGGTCCACCAGAAAATAAA